AGAGAAGCAAAAGTGTTAGCTCAACATATATGTATGTCTGTTTTCAAAGCACGAAGAGTAATTGATCAGATTCGCGGACGTTCTTATGAAGAAACACTCATGATATTGGAACTAATGCCCTATAGGGCATCTTATCCAATTTTAAAATTAGTTTATTCTGCAGCAGCAAATGCTAGTCATAATATGGGTTTGAATGAAGCTGATTTATTTATTAGTAAAGCTGAAGTCAATAGAGGTGCTATTGTGAAAAAGTTCAGACCCCGGGCTCGAGGGCGTAGTTATCTGATAAAAAAAACCACTTGTCATATAAAGATTTTTTTAAAAGAAAAATCGAAATTTTAGATTCCTATTTAGAAAAAAAATGGATGGAAAAAGAATAGAAAAATATGGGACAAAAAATAAATCCACTTGGTTTCAGACTTGGAACAACTCAAAGCCATCATTCTTTTTGGTTCGCAAAACCAAAGAATTTTTCCAAGGGTCTACAAGAAGATGAAAGAATACGGAATTGTATTAAGGACTATGTAAAAAAAAATAAGAGAATATCCTCAGGTTTCGAAGGAATTGCTTATATAGTAATTCAAAAAAGAATAGATTTGATTCAGGTCATAATCTATATTGGATTTCCCAATTTATTAATAGAAGGACGAACACGGGGAATCGAAGAATTACAGATGAATGTACAAAAAGAATTTCATTCTGTAAACCGGAGACTCAACATTGCTATCACAAGAATTGAAAAGCCTTATGGACAACCTAATATTCTTGCAGAATATATAGCTTTACAATTAAAAAATAGAGTCTCATTTCGAAAGGCAATGAAAAAAGCTATTGAATTAACTGAACAAACGGGTACAAAAGGGATTCAAGTGCAAATTGCAGGGCGTATCGACGGAAAAGAGATTGCACGTGTCGAATGGATCAGAGAAGGCAGGGTTCCCTTACAAACAATTCGCGCTAAAATTGATCACTGTTCCCATACAATTAGAACTATCTATGGAGTCTTAGGCATAAAAATTTGGATATTTGTAAACCAAGAATAAGAAAAGAAAAAAGAAGAAGAATGGACCTTTATTTATTTCGCCATTCTGGTCATCGATAGAAAAAATTTATAAACTCTTTTCTTCTTTTTCTTAATCAAAGAAAAACGAACAATTCTAATTCTATAAGGTTGAATAAAAATTTGATTTACCCTTTATTTAATTTATATTTTAGTATAATTGCTATGCTCAGTGTGTGACTCGTTAGTTTTTTCTTTAGAATTGAGATTGAAAAAAACAGGCTAACCCCACTATAAACTTAGTAACTATCAAAACTAAAGAAACTCAAAACTAATAACCAACTTATTGCTTCGTATTGTCGAGATCCCAAGAAACAGTCACTATATGACTGAATCGATCATATAGTTGTAGCATTGTAGCAACTGAAATTCTTTTCATAAAAAAGAAATCTGATTATGAATTGTGAAAAAAAAAAGGGATGTGGAAAAATGGAAGGATGATAGAAAGAGAGAATAAAGATCTCAGTGATATATGATTCCCATATGTATGGTTTATGAAAAATTATCCCATAAAAAAGGCAGTGTTATAAAGCATCAACATCAATATAAAATAAAAAGACAAAATATACAATTACAATACAATAGAATAAGAAATATACAAAGAAAAAATAGAAAAAAAATAGAAAGAAGTATAGAAACATATAATAAAATAGAATAATAAAATAGAAGAAATAATAAATAAAATAAAAGAAATTCAAATAAGAATATAAAGAATAGAAAATAGAGAATAATTTAATCGAGCTTCGGGTTAAGAAAAACTGAGGAGATTGACTCGGAAACAAATAAGAGATTTTGTTGAGAGCTCCATTGCAGAGTTCAGGCCTAAACATTAATGGAGAAGCTATGGGAACGATGGAACCTGTGACTACATAGGATTTTCTTGAAAACGAATCAATCCTAATGATTCATTGGGTAGGATGGCGAAATGAACCAAGAAAAAATGGATTTCTTCTGAATGGTCATGGATTGATCCTACAAATGAAGGAGGAAAGAGTCAATATTCGCCCGCGAAACCTTTCTTTATTTTTAATTTTTCTTTCATTTAAGGATTTTCTTTATTGGTGTGATTCAATTTCAATAGAGGTAAAGTCAAATACTTTAGAAATCTTGATAAAAGAAAGAAGCATTATATATAAACAAACACACCTAGTTATCTAGTTAGTTATATATAAAGTTACCTATGTAACAAATTCAATATAAAAAAGATTAGTATATTCTTTCTTTTCATTTTGATAGAATGAAATACATAAATACATGTGTATATTTAATATTCTTGAATCATTTCATTCGCGAGGAGCTGGATGAGAAGAAACTCTCATGTCCGGCTCTGCAGTAGAGATGGAATTCAGAAACAACCATCAACTATAACCCCAAAAGAACCAGATTTCGTAAACAACATAGAGGTAGAATGAAGGGAATATCTTGCCGAGGCAATCATATTTGTTTTGGCAGATATGCTCTTCAGGCACTTGAACCTGCTTGGATCACAGCTAGACAAATAGAAGCAGGGCGAAGAGCAATGACACGATATGCACGTCGTGGTGGAAAGATATGGGTACGTATCTTTCCCGACAAACCTGTTACTGTAAGACCTACAGAAACACGTATGGGTTCGGGCAAGGGATCCCCCGAATATTGGGTATCCGTTGTTAAACCGGGCCGAATACTTTATGAAATGAGTGGAGTATCAGAAACTGTAGCCAAAACTGCTATGGAAATAGCTGCATGCAAAATGCCTATACGAACTCAATTTGTTATTTCAGGATAGGTAAACAAAAGTAAAAGAAGAAGGAAGGAGTATTGAGAATGAAAAAACAACCACAGATTTCTTTATCTCTGGACAGACAATATTTCTTTTTTCCATTATCCCTTGCATTGAAATAAGAGATTCAAATAAAAATGATATGATTCAACCTCAGACCCTTTTGAATGTAGCGGATAACAGTGGAGCTCAAGAATTGATGTGTATTCGAATCATAGGAACCGGTAATCACCGATATGCTCATATTGGCGATGTTATTGTTGCTGTAATCAAAGAAGCAGTGCCCAACATGCCTCTAGAAAGATCAGAAATAATTAGAGCTGTGATTGTACGCACGTGTAAAGAACTCAAACGTGACAACGGCATGATAATACGATATGATGACAATGCAGCGGTTATCATTGATCAAGAGGGAAATCCAAAAGGAACTCGAATTTTTGGTGCGATTGCTCGGGAATTGCGACAGTTGAATTTTACTAAAATAGTTTCATTAGCGCCCGAAGTCTTATAGATGAAGATAGGATATATCCTATCTATTCTATATATAGAAAATAGAATATTCAAATATCTGAAATAGATCCGATTAATAGATTGTGTCTCATGCATATATTTGAGATTTAGAATAATTTTTTAGAATTTAAGAATTTCAAAAAAAAATTCAATAAAAAATAAAACAAAAAAAGAAGCATGTTGATTATATCAAAATGAGGAGGCACCAATAACTATAGTTCGTCATGGGTAGGGACATTATTGCCGATATAATAACTTCTATAAGAAATGCTGACATAGATCAAAAGGGAAGAGTTCAAATAGTATCTACTAATATCACTAAAAACATTGTGAAAATACTTTTACGAGAAGGTTTTATTGAGAACGTTCGAAAACATCAAGAAAGTAAAAAAGATTTCTTGGTTTTAACCTTACGACATAGAAAGACTAGGAAAGGTAATAAAATTATTTTAAAGCGTATAAGCCGACCCGGTCTACGAATCTATTCCAACTATCAACGAATTCCTAAGATTTTAGGTGGAATGGGAATTGTAATTCTTTCTACTTCTCGAGGTATAATGACAGATCGAGAAGCTCGACTAGAAAAAATTGGAGGAGAAATTTTGTGTTATATATGGTGATTCTCCCGGGGTACCCTAATTTTCTCTCGAACTTACTATTTGTAAAATAGAGAGGAGAAGTGAATTATAGAACTCTTCCTCTATTAGTTGATACTTAAAGGGGGTTCCCTGGAATGAAAGAACAAAAATTGATTCATGAGGGTTTAATTACTGAATCACTTCCCAACGGTATGTTCCGAGTTCGGTTAGATAATGAAGATCTAATTCTAGGTTATATTTCAGGGAGAATCCGGCGCAGTTTTATACGTATACTACCCGGAGATAGAGTCAAAATCGAAATGAGTCGTTATGATTCAACCAGGGGACGTATAATTTATAGACTTCGCAAAAAAGATTCGAACGATTAGATCATTCTTTTAAACATCCTTTTTGTAGGGATATAATTCGAAGTTCAAAAATGCAATAAACTGATTCTTGTTTCAAAAAAAAAATAGATTCAGAATGAAAGTAAGGAATGATAAATATGAAAATAAGGGCTTCTGTTCGTAAAATTTGTGAAAAATGTCGCTTGATTCGTAGGCGGGGGCGAATTATAGTCATTTGTTCCAATCCGAGACATAAACAGAGACAGGGGTAATCCTTCTCAAGTTCTAAATCAAGTACTTTTTCAAACCCATGTACATGTAAAAAGAAAGAAGAAAGGATTCGTTTTCATATGAAATGGATATCCCCGTATCTTTCTGTAGATTTCTGATTCTTCTTTCTTTTTCTTTTATTCTTATGAATATGATCTAATAAAATATGACAAAACCTATAGCAAAAATTGGTTTACGTAAGAATGCACGTATTGGTTCAAATAAGAATGAACGTAGAATACCAAAAGGAGTTATTCATGTTCAAGCGAGTTTCAACAATACTATTGTAACTGTTACAGACGTACGAGGTCGGGTGGTTTCTTGGGCTTCCGCAGGTACTTCTGGATTCAGAGGCACAAGAAAAGGAACACCCTATGCTGCTCAAGCCGCGGCATTTAACGCTATTCGTACATTAGTTGATCAGGGTATGCAACGAGCAGAAGTTATGATAAAAGGTCCAGGTCTCGGAAGAGATGCGGCATTACGAGCCATTCGTAGAAATGGGATGCTATTAAGTTTCGTACGTGATGTAACACCCATGCCGCATAATGGATGTCGCCCCCCTAAAAAAAGACGTGTGTAGAAATAAGAATTCAAGAGATTCCAAGAGAAATAAATGATTCAATGATCTGATCCAATAATCATAAAGAAAAGAAAAATAATAGTATGGTTCGAGAACAAGTAGCAGGATCCACTCGAACACTACAGTGGAAATGTGTTGAATCAAGAGTAGACAGCAAGCGTCTTTATTATGGTCGTTTTGTTCTGTCCCCGCTTATGAAAGGCCAAGCCTATACTATAGGTATTGCTATGCGAAGGGCTTTACTTGGAGAAATAGAAGGAACATATATCACACGTGCAAAATCTGAAAATGTGCTGCATGAATATTCTACGATAGCGGGTATTGAAGAATCAGTACATGAGATTTTAATAAATTTGAAAGAGATTGTATTGAGAAGTAATCTCTATGGAGTTAGGGACGCATCCATTTGCGTCAGGGGTCCAAAATACATAACAGCTCAAGATATCATCTCACCACCTTCTGTAGAAATAGTTGACACGACACAGCATATAGCTAACCTGACAGAACCAATTGATTTGTGTATTGAATTACAAATCAAGAGAGATCGCGGATATCGTATGAAATCCACAAATGACTCTCACGATGGAAGTTATCCTATAGATATTGTATCTATGCCTGTTCGAAATGCGAATCATAGTATTCATTCTTATGGGAATGGGAATGAAAAACAAGAGATACTCTTTCTAGAAATATGGACGAATGGAAGTTTAACTCCTAAAGAAGCACTTTATGAAGCTTCTCGTAATTTGATTGATTTATTGATTCCTTTTCTACATGCAGAGGAAGAGGACATGAATTTCAAGGAAAATGAAAACAGATGGAATCTACCCCTTTTTTCCTTTCAAGACAGATTCACTAATCTTAAGAAAAACAAAAAAGGAATTCCATTGACATGTATTTTTATTGACCAATCAGAATTGTCTTCCAGGGCCTATAATTGTCTCAAAAGGTCCAATATACATACATTATTGGACCTTTTGAGTCACAGTCAAGAAGATCTTATGAAAATGGAAGATTTTCGCATAGAAGATGTAAAACAGATATTGGGCACTCTACAGAAGCATTTTGCAATCAATTTACCTAAGAAAAAGTTTTCATTTTAAATCCATTGGACTTTTTTTTTCATTTTTTAGTTTTTAGAAATAAAAAAGAATAGAATGAGTTTTGAATCTTCGACACGGTCCATATATTTGCAGAATAGATCATAATAAGATAGATGTATCTAGGGAAGATCCAGAAGGGGATCTTCCTTAGATACCTATGTCATGGTATTTAACGGTTTAATCAATTTGAAAAAGACCTAAAGTTAGGGATTTCTCAATAGGTAAAGTTGCTCCAATACCTAACCAAAGAGCTACTGCGGTACCGATCAAAAAGACTGTTGTAGCTACTGGACGACGAAATGGATTTTGGAATTTATTGACATTCTCCAAAAAAGGTACTGTCAATAATCCTATTGGTACTGAAACCATTAAAAGAACACCCAATAACTTATTGGGTACTGTGCGAAGTATTTGAAATACGGGAAAAAAGTACCATTCGGGTAATATTTCCAACGGAGTTGCAAACGGATCCGCCGGTTCACCGATCATTGACGGCTCTAGAACTGCTAAGCCCACAGTACATGCAATAGTGCCTAAAATTACTACTGGAAAAATATATAAAAGATCATTGGGCCATGCAGGTTCTCCATAATAATTATGTCCCATCCCTTTAGCCAATTTAGCTCTTAATACAGGATCATTCAAATCAGGTTTCTTTGTTATTTGGATAGGTGAATTATTGTAGATCCATCCCCCAAAGGAACCGGACATGATAATTTTTTATCATCCGGCTCGAGCAAGAATCAAAAGAATTACAGAAATAGATCCATAGAACATAAATAGGTCCTAGGTCCATAGAATATCTATATTTCTATATTTCATACATATCTACATATATAATGTAGAATGACTCTATGTAAGAAAAGATTTATCAAATTCCATTTCCCCGAGTTGCAACGATTCATTGTAAAGAATTCAGTTCTGGCAACAAGGAAATGCTCAATATCCAAGTAGGCTTACAAATTCGATCATGATCAAGTGCTTTTTGGATTGTCTCATTCATGTCTTTTGGTTGGTTTTTATCCCCACAACATCTCGATTGTGTTACATACAAAAATACAAAGTTTTTACTTGTTACTAATAAAGTCTAGCCCCTGTGCTTCCTTAGATCCCTTATTTAACTCCGATAGTATCATAGATCAGGGTCGATGCAGAGGAAATGAATGCATCTACATACTATAAAAAACTTACTAAGATTACTATCAAATTCATACGAAATACTAATACTAGCAATTAATTATAAGAAAATTACTAAAAAAAAAAAAGAAAAATTAAACAAAGTGGAATAATATAGAACATTGGATTCCACATCACTTATTCTAGGGATCTTACGGAGCCTGTTCATGCATGACATGATTCGGGTATGATCATAGAAAATATTCTCCTCAAGCGAACCGGCCTATCCTATGCTACATAAAGGGACTTACGTGATGGTTGGATGCGGAGACACATTGGGTTGTGAATTCCAACGTGGCGGATAAAATCATATATCTGCATGGACCAATCAATAGTTCAAGTCACACACTCCCATAATCCATCCTCTTTTAGGAAAATATACTTCAACTATTTGATTCGTATCAAATAAACAATACTTCAGAGTTGAATAGAAGTATCCAAATAACATGCCTTATTTTTCAATAATCCATATTTGTAGCAATGAAAGACTCTTGTTCCTCCCCGATATGATAAATTACAAATATCTATGATCTGCCTTCTCTATAAAGGACCCGAAATACCTTGCTTACGTATCATTGAAAAGTGCATTAACATAAATACGGCAGTAAGAAGAGGCAATACAAAAGTATGTAAACTATAAAAACGAGTCAAAGTGGATTGGCCCACACTAGCACTTCCACGTAATAATTCTACCAAAGGTGATCCTATTATAGGAATAGCTTCAGGCACGCCTGTTACAATTTTTACTGCCCAATAGCCAATTTGGTCCCGAGGTAAGGAATAACCAGTTACGCCAAAAGATGCGGTCAATACAGCCAGAACCACCCCTGTAACCCAAGTTAATTCGCGGGGTTTTTTAAACCCACCCGTAAGATACACACGAAATACGTGCAAGATCATCATTAGAACCATCATACTTGCTGACCATCGATGAACTGATCGAATTAACCAACCAAAGTTGGCCTCAGTCATTATGTATTGAACAGAGGAAAAAGCCTCTGTAACAGTTGGACGATAGTAAAAGGTCATAGCAAAACCCGTAGCTACTTGTACTAAAAAACAAGTAAGTGTAATTCCCCCTAGACAATAAAATATGTTGACATGAGGAGGAACATATTTACTAGTTATATCATCTGCAATCGCTTGAATCTCGAGACGTTCCTCGAACCAATCATATACTTTATTGAGATAGGTAACCCAAGAAAGACTCCCCCTCTGAGAGCCGTATATGAGAATTTCATCTCGTACGGCTCAAGCCGAAACACACAAATACTAGTTTCAACGGATATGGAATAGAGAGTTTAAAACTTCTTGTGGCTTAGCCGCTTGACTCGATTTGACCAAAAGATACGAAGTAAGAAAAATCCGGAATCTCTTCTTTGTGATGATAATGCCAAGAAATACAATCTCAAGTTGGCTCATCCATCTTTCTTTATGTTAATCCTGACAGGCCTCTTGAATCTTCTCTTCCCTATCTTTTTTTTATAGGAATTCTCTTGTTGAGACCCTATGAATCAATTGAAACCTCAGATTCATACTAAAACCACGATGATTTAAGAAAACCAAAGCTAAACTCAAAGGTTTTCTGAGTAAAAACCATTTGATCATCACTTCTTTAATGAATGTAATAACTCAAAAAAATCTAGAGAAAGAGATTTCTTTCGGTCAAAAGAAGTATGAAGGAAAAAATTGTTTGATTTATAAAAGACCTATTTCCATTTTTTTAATCCGGTTGCGAGGTCTGAATAATAGGTATGAATCATAGTTCAAATATTTCTTTTCTTGATCTATTCTATATAGTCCGTGCTCCAGAGACTAGAATAAATATCTGACGAGGTAGAATCATCTTGATAGAGATGACAGGTCCATTCTCTGTATTATCAATAGGATCAATTATAACAAGTCACACGCTCATATTCCGGAAATGAAATATCGAAACAAATAAATTTCACGATCGAACTGCCAGAATGGTCTATAAATCCAAGTCTTAGGTAATCTTAAGTTGAAGTATTAAGTATTTTAAGCATTAAGTAAGTATAAGTAAAATAATCTTTTTTGATTGAAAAACTAAGACTTCATAGTTTTTATGAACTAATTAATTGAAATTCCATCCAGTAAAACAGATGAATTATAAATTTCTAAAATAATAGATAGAAATATTGCAAATAGAGCCATTGCAACTCCCATAAGTGGTGTAGTCCCCCACCCTGGAGCTACTTTTCCATATTCCGAATTCAATGGTTTCAATAAACTCCCTACGCCAGTTCGTCTTGGCCCAGATCTAGAACTACTCTCAACGGTTTTTGTAGCCATAAATCCTCTTTTATCATGGGTTGAAATCTGTTGACTTTGTATACCATTCCGTTGTAGTTGTAAATAAACGACATTATCGTGATCCTTTGTGATCTTGAAATTATCGAAAAAATGGAAACAGCAACCCTAGTCGCCATCTCCATATCCGGTTTACTTGTAAGCTTTACTGGGTATGCCTTATATACCGCTTTTGGGCAACCCTCTCAAAAATTAAGAGATCCCTTCGAAGAACATGGGGACTAGTTGAAGTAATGAGCCCCCAATATTAATAGAGGGGCTCATTATTTCAATGGAAAAA